CTAACGGAGATTGGTCGTTGATACACGATCCAAGCCATTACATCTTTTTTTTTATTCTTTCTATTCGTTATTATCTTTAGTACTATTACCAAATCAAATGACTGCAACACAAATAGAAAATAAGGGATGAATCTGCTCTTAAGAATCATTAAATCCTAGAAATAAGTGTTCTGATGTATCATGTACATTCTTTGAAATGCAAAAATCAAATAATTCTCTGTGGTGGAACAAAATATCTCTTATTTCGCACTCAAATAAATTCTTTTTTTTGGTTTCCAAAGAAATGTTAGTATGCTGCCTTGAACGGTGCACTAATCCTTTGAATCCGGTACCAACGGGTATCATCCCCCCTAGAACAACATTCTCTTTCAGACCTTTCAACCAATCGATACGACCACGTAGAGCGGCTTTTGCTAAAACTCGAGCAGTTTCTTGAAAACTTGCTTCGGATATGAAACTTTGAGTATTTAGAGATGCTTTCGTTATTCCCAATAATATAGCTCGGTAACAAATCGCTTCTTTCAAAGCACGCCCCGTTCGCTCCGCTCGAAACAATCCAATTAGTTCTCCGGGTAAAAAAACATTAGACATTCCATCTTCTGAAACCAACACTTTTGATGTTATTTGACGCACAATAATTTCTATATGTCTATTATGGATCTGCACACCCTGGGATCGATAAACCTTTTGGATCTTATTAACCAAAGAAATACGACCTTGCACTATAGTTAGCTCAGCACCAATCAAGAATCCCCAAGGAATTCCAAGAATTCGTGTTATACGTTCGTTCCAACCCTCAACTCTCTTTTCTAAGTTCATTGATATTGAATCAATTGAACGCACTTCTAACACCTGTTCCACTTTTGGAAGACCCTGCGTTATATCACCAGATCTCGATTTTTCATATATAAATGTAACTAATGTATCTCCTTCGGAACGTATTTCTCCATAATGTCCATGAACAGTTGCTCCTGGAGTGGCCAAATAAGACTTCGCCGATCTTATTACTACAGAGTCAATTTGAACAATTATAACTTGACCTGATTTTAGGTGTGGTCCATGTTTGGTTATACAGACATTTTCGAAAAAAAACTGCCCAAGGCTAATTATTGTGGATCTTTTTTCACAATAATTATGATGGAGAAAATGCCAATTCAAGTTGAATGGATTAAAAAGGATGTTACTGCATGGATCGGAATTATAAATTCTCCCTTTTTCGTCCATTAAAAGATATTTAAGTACTTGAAAGGTCTGTTTTAAATTGTCAAGTTGCAAATATTTAGTTACCGAGATCTGATTATGAGTTTTTAAAATGTAATAAATATTTGTAACTTGACAGGCTGTTCCTAAAGGGCCTAACGAATTCCTAATTGGAATTAGAGGATCTCTTTTAATTGATTCTTTTATCACATTGTAATCTTTTACATCGTTGAATGGACCCATTTGAAAACAATTAGATGATGACAAAATTATTAAAGATTGAGAGTCCTTACTTCTATTCAACAACGTATGAATAGTTCCTTGATTTTCTTTAAGTGATTGTTGAATACTTTCCTTGGAACAAATAGAATAAGATGGATTGATACGATCTGACCTATTATCAGAGATCAATACGGACCCTAACGGATCATTTCTTTTTCTGATATACGAAATATGGGATTTCACTAAGTTGATTCTTAGGAAATCGCGAATCAGACCTGTTGTACTTACTTCAACAAAGGAAGCGTGGGCTTCTTCGCTAGAAGAACTTTTGTTGCCTTGGTCCCAGTTCAACACTAAACAAGTCCGAACTAATTGAATACTGGTTCCGGAAATTCCCAAAATAGGTTTGCCATTTCCATAAAGAATATAATTTACAATTCTAAGTTCTAAATTATCTTTTTCCTGCAACGAATCCTGGGGAAAAAGTTTTTCTAAATTTATACCATCCGCTATTTCATATATGATTACGGGCCGAACCAAAACAAAATATTTTTTCTTGGTAGGTGTGATCCATTGGACATAGATCCAATTTTTCAATCTTTTTGATTCCTTCAATCTTTTTTTTACCCTTCCCGGTGGTATCAAGATGCCACTGTGTCGTAATATCTTATCCATCTCTACAGGAAAATGGATATCTCCAGAAAAGATTTTAAGTTCAATCCTTTTGTTTTTTTTCTCCACTCGGACCAATCCGCCTACTCGGCTTCTTGTATTTAAAGTGATTCGCGTATCTACTCCAATAATACTATTGTTTCGTACCATTATGTAAGAAGATTCAGGTAAAATATGCACTTCCTCGGGAATGAAAAAAAATCGATCTACTTTCGTTTGGTATTTTGGCTTAAGTTCTTTGACTCCTCCATACTCAATTAAATCCTCTTTTTTGAGGATTGAATGCAAGCCTATAGCCCCATATTTAGTAATTCCTGAACCCTTTCTTCTGTATTGAAGATCATCAAAATAAGCAAGAATACTTTTTCTCCGAAGAATACCATTTATCGGTATTTCAATCAAAATACTGGAACGAGGCGGTAGTTCTTTCTCTCGTTCTTGAATCCATTGGAATGGAATGATGAATCTATTTCTTCGCCTCTTTGCCAATAAAAATAAATCAGAATCTTTGTAGAGAAGAGAAGGAAATATGAGATTAGAATGATCCGTATCTATGATTCGATTAAATTCTGAATAATCAGGAATACTGCTTTCTTTTTTACCAGAAAGACCCGAAGTAAAGAATTTGTGTTTCCCTTGATCATTATTTACTGTATTTACTAAAAAGCTAGAAATAGCTTTTCCTTTGGCAGAAAGAAAAAGAAAATAAATGTTCGTTTGATCTTGATCTTTATGGAGTGAAAAAGGAACTACACTGGATTTGTACGAGCCTCCTGATAATATCCATAAATGACTTGTTTTTGGTAAGAGATGTACATTACTATATGTAAAATCGGGTGCATGATATACGTCGGTACTCCAGTGCATTTCCCCCTCTGAGTCAGAATAAATATGTTTTCGAACCCTCTCTTTAAAATGAAAGGTGTATGTTCCCGCGCGAATCTCAGCAATCACTTGTTCTGATTGTACATATTGATCGTTTTGAACTAAAATAAAACTTTTTGGTGGAATAGTCACGTTATGTATAATATCTTCACTCTCAATAGTTACATACAAGTCTATAGAACATAGAAAAGCGGGATGCCCGTGACGTGTACGTGTGGGATGAACCAAATCCTCATTGAATTTTATTTTTCCATTAGAAGGGGCTCGCACATGTTCTGCAGTACCTCCGGTGAATACTCCACCGGTATGAAAAGTTCTTAATGTTAGTTGAGTGCCGGGTTCCCCAATAGATTGACCCGCAATAATACCTACAGCTTCTCCCAATTCGACGAGGTCGCCATGAGTAGGGCTCCGGCCATAACATAATCGACAGATCCAAGACGTACTCTTACAAGTAAAGGGAGTTCGAATAGAGATGGGTTGTGTTTGAAAGGTTATGAATCGATTGACAAGTCCAATACCAATATCTTGATTTCGAACGGCAATGCATCGCGATCCTATATATATATCGTCTGCTAATACACGGCCAATCAATGTTTGGATAAAAATTCTTTCCGACATCATCCCATTTCGAGAACTTACAAAAATCCCTTGGATGGTGCCACAGTCTGTTCTACGTACAACAATGTGTTGAACTACTTCAACAAGTCTCCGTGTAAGATATCCAGCATCCGATGTTCGTACAGCAGTATCCACAACTCCTTTGCGAGCTCCATAACAAGAAATGATATATTCTGTTAAAGACAATCCCTCCCGTAAATTGCTTTGAATAGGTAAATCAATCATTTGTCCTTGTGGGTCTGACATTAATCCTCTCATACCTACTAATTGGTGTACTTGAGATGCATTTCCTCTAGCTCCCGAAAAGGACATCATATGGACTGGATTAAAAGGATCAGTCATCCGAAAATTAGGATTCATTTCTTGTCGCAAATATTCACTTGTAGCATACCATATCTCAATAGATTGTCGTAATTTTTCTACCGCGTGTACATTTCCATAATGATGGTGTTTTTCCAAGATTAACCTTTGTTGTTCAGCATCTTGGACTAACCATCCCTTAGAAGGTATTGTTAAAAGATCATCAATTCCTAATGAAATGGATGTAGCAGTGGCTTGCCGGAACCCCAGAGTCTTTACTTGATCCAGAATATGTGATGTATATGCCATTCCGAAGTGATCGATTAATCTACTAATAAGTCGTTTAATGGCAGTTCCATCTATCACTTTATTGCGAAAGACCAGATCGGCCCGTTCTGCCATAAGTACCTCCATATTCCAATGAGTAGGGTTTGACAATGGGTTTGAGTCAATGATTGGAAAACTTCCTTTTCTCGATCTTGATTCGCGTATAAATCCAGGAATTATGGTCCTAGTTGAGCTGGAGGGACTCGAAGTCACACTGGTTTCATAGAACTACTTAGCTTGGATAACATATGATTAGGTACCATATGAGCAGGCCCCTAAAAACCCTTGTATAGCTTCTTCGATTTCTCGATAAAGAGAAATATGACCAACAGTGGTTCGAACATATATACAAAGAATCTCTTTTTTTATACTTCTTACTATTAGTAAGTGTCCATAAATCTCATGATAGGTACCCAAAGATTCATAGTGAACTTCGATGGGAGCTTCTCTTGAAGTAATAACGCGTTGATCTAGTCGCCACCGGAGCCACAAAGGACTATCTAAAAGGATTCTTTTCTGCCGATAAGCTCCAATTGCATCATAAGAATTACAAAAAAAGGGCTCTTTTTCTTTTGTATATTTATAGTTATTATCGTCAATTCTTCTATTTTGATAATTTCTGTAATTATATGGATTATACCTATTTGCACAAATACCTCGGCGATTCCCACTCGTTAATACATAGAGGCCAATAAGCATATCTTGAGTTGGTACGGAAATGGGATCTCCAATAGCTGGAGACAAAAGATTCGTATGAGAAAACATAAGTAAAC